CCGAAACAGAATTTCCGAAAGATTGGTTGACAGATGGTATTCAGATAAAAATATTATTTCCTTTCCGTCTGAAACCTTGGCATAGATCTAAACTCCGATTCTCTCATAAAGATCTAATAATGAAAAAGAAAGAAGAAAAAGAGGATTTTTGTTTTTTAACAGTTTGGGGACTGGAAACCGAACTTCCTTTTGGTTCTCCCCGAAAACGACCCGCCTTTTTTAAACCCATTTTTAAGGAACTCGAAAAAAAAATTGGAAAATTTCAAAAGAAATCTTTTCGACTTCTAAAAATTTTGAAAAGAAAAATAAGATTACCTCGAAAAGTTTCAAAAGAAACAAAAAAATGGGTTCGAAAAAGTGTCATTTTTTTAAAAAAAATAAGAGAAGAACTCTTCAAAATCAATCCAATTCTCTTATTTCGATCAAGAAAAGTAGAAGTATATGAATCGAGTGAAACTAAAAAAGAAAGAGATCCCATAATCAGCAATCAGATGATTCATGAATCATCTAGTCAAATCGCATCTCCAGGTTGGACAAATTCTTCATTGACCGAAAAAAAAATGAAGGACCTGACTGATAGAACAAATACAATTAGAAATCAAATAGAAATAATTACAAAAGAGAAAAAAAAAGTAACTCCAGAAATAAATATTAGTCTTAACAAAACAAGTTATAATGCTAAAAGATTAGAAAAATGGAAAATATTAAAAAGAAGAAATACTCGATTAATCTGTAAATTCACCTTTTTTCTAAAATTTTGCATTGAAAGCATCTACACAAATATACTTGTCTCTATCATTAATATTCTCAGAAGCAAGATAAAATTCTTTCTTATTTTAACAAAAATAATTAGGAATAAATCCATTTACAATAAAAAAAATCAAAATCCAATTGAGTTTATTTCGACTATAAAAAAGTCACTTTATAATATTAGTAATAGTAAGAAAAATTCACATATTTTTTCTGACTTATCGTACTTGTCACAAGCATATGTATTTTACAAATTATCACAAACCCAAGTTATTAACTTGTATAAATTAAAATCATTTCTTCAATATCAAGAAATCCCTTTTTTTCTTAAGCCTGAAATAAAGGATTCTTTTGAAACACAAGGAATAGTTCATTCTAAATTAAGGGATAACAGACTTCCGAGTTCTGAAATGAATCAATGGAAAAACTGGTTAAGAGGACATTATCAATACGATTTATCTCAGATCAGATGGTCTGAATTAATACCACAACAATGGCGGAATAGAGTTTATCAACGTCGTATGGGTAAAAGGAAAAATGATTCCAAAAAACCAAATATTTTGGAATTCTATTCATTATCGAATCAAAAATATCATTTTCCAGAAGACGATCAAGATGATCTTTTCTCATTCTCATATAAATCTATTACTTTTTCCTTTTATCAACGTAAAAGGAAAAATTTCAGCAAATGGAATTCATATGAAAAAGACCAATTAATTGATGAAAAAGACCAATTAATTGATTCCAAAAAACCAAATATTTTGGAAGTCTATTCATTATCGAATCAAAAAGAGAATTTTCCAAAATCCTATAAATATGATCTTTTCTCATATAAATCTATTAATTCTGAAAATAAAAAGGACTCATTTATTTATAGATCACCGTTTGAAGGAAATAAGAATCAAGATTCTCTAGGAAAGGGCGATATTCTATATATGGAAAAAACTCCCGATAGGAAATATTTGGATTGGAAAATTCTCCATTTTGATCTTAGACAAAAAGCCGATATTGAGGCCTGGATCACGATCGATGCCAATAGGAATCAAAATACTAAGATTGGTACTAATAATTCTCAAATAATTGATAAAAAAAACATTTTTTATCTTATGATTCCAGAAATGAATCTACCAACCCCCCCAAAAGAATTTTGGGGTTGGATGGGGATGAATGCAAAACGTCCCATATTGAATCCGGAACTTTGGTTCTTCCCAGAATTTTTGTTACTTTATAATACATATAAAACGAAACCTTGGTTTATACCAAGCGAATTACTTCTTTTAAATTTGAATAGAAATGCAGATAGTAATGAAAATCAAAAGATTAATGAAAATCAAAAGATTAATGAAAATCAAAAGATTAATGAAAAGCAAAAGATTAATGAAAAGCAAAAGGGAAGTTTTTTGATACCATCGAATAATAAAATAAATCAAGAAGAAACCACAAGCCAAGGGGAAGGGGATCTTGGATCCGTTCTTTCAAACCAACAAAAAGATATTGAAGAAGATTCTGCGGGATCGGACATGAAAAAAGGTAAAAAGAAAAAACAATCCAAAAGTCCCATGGAAGCAGAACTCTATTTGTTCCTGAAACGTTGTTTTCTTTTTCAATTGAGCTGGAGCGAGACTTTTGATCAAAGAATGATCAATAATATTAGGGTATATGGTTTCCTGCTTAAACTAATAGATACAAAAACAAAAAAAGTTTCTATAGCCTCGATTCGAAGAGGAGAAATGAGTTTGGATATAATGCTGATTCAGAAGAATTTCACTCTTCCAGAATGGATGAAAGGGAGAATATTGATTATCGAACCCGTTCGTCTGTCTGTAAAAAACGATGGACAATTTATTATGTATCAAACCATCGGTATTTCGTTGGTTCATAAGAGTAAGCACCAAACTAATCAACGATACCGAGAGCAAAGATATGTTGCTAAGAATCATTTTGATGAATCTATTCCACCACATGAAAGAATAACAAGAAATAGAGACAAAAATCATTTGGATTTGCTTGTTCCTGAAAATATTTTATCGTTTAGGCGTCGTAGAAAATTAAGAATTCTAAGTTGTTTCAATTCAAAGAATAGGAATGATGTAGATAGAAATCCTGTATTTTGCAACGAAAAGAATAGCAGCCAAGTTCTAGGTGCCAGTAATCACCTTGATAGAGAGACAAATCCATTAATGAAATTGAAGTTCTTTCTTTGGCCTAATTATCGATTAGAAGATTTAGCTTGTATGAATCGTTATTGGTTTGATACCAATAATGGCAGTCGTTTCAGTATGTTAAGGATACGTTTGTATCCACGATTGAAAATTCGTTGATAGTACATTTTTCCTATATCTCCTCTACTATATAGGATATATGAAAGCAAATAAATACACACATCACACGTCCTGTCTTACATTTCATTCTAAATATCCAATACTAAATGAATAATTATGAATTCGATCTAGAAATGAATCAACAGAACCTTCTTCATTTTAGGTCTAAATTCTTCGCTTTTGTGAATACGAAAATGTGCCAATCCTTTTCTCTCCCTATCTAAATCTAATTTTCAATTGGATTGATTCATTTGAATTGATAAAATTCGGAGTTTCGAAAGAAATTTGGATTAGATTATTGTATCTACCACATGAAAATGAATGACATTATTATTACTGATCGGTAAAATCCATATCTGTAAAAAGGGAGAGGAGGCATTTTTTTATGGTAAGAAATTCATTCATTTCGGTTATTTCTCAAAAAGAAAACGAAGAAAACAGAGGGTCTGTTGAATTTCAAGTATTCAGTTTCACCACTAAGATAAGGAGACTTACTTCACATTTGGAATTGCACAAAAAAGACTATTCATCTCAGAGAGGTTTGCGAAAAATTTTGGGAAAACGTCAACGACTACTGGCTTATTTGTCAAAAAAAAATAGCGTACGTTATAAAGAATTAATTGGTCAGTTGGATATTCGAGAGACAAAAACTCGTTAATTTAAAGAGTGATATCATTTGAACTTATTCGTTTCCATTTTGATGAACTTCTTTTTACTTTCAGCAATTCATGGAAGAATGACTCGATAAAAAACTTATGATTGCACCAACTACAAGAAAAGACCTCATGATAGTCAATATGGGCCCTCACCACCCATCAATGCATGGTGTTCTTCGACTTATCGTTACTCTCGATGGTGAAGATGTTATTGACTGTGAACCAATATTGGGTTATTTACACAGAGGAATGGAGAAAATTGCGGAAAACCGAACAATTATACAATATTTGCCTTATGTAACACGTTGGGATTATTTAGCTACTATGTTCACAGAAGCAATAACCGTAAATGGACCCGAACAACTAGGCAATATTCAAGTACCTAAAAGGGCTAGCTATATCAGAGCCATTATGTTGGAGTTGAGTCGTATAGCTTCCCATTTGTTATGGCTTGGCCCTTTTATGGCAGATATTGGGGCACAGACCCCCTTCTTCTATATTTTTCGAGAACGAGAATTGATATATGACCTATTCGAAGCTGCCACCGGTATGCGAATGATGCATAATTATTTTCGTATCGGAGGAATAGCTGCTGATCTACCTCATGGATGGATAGAGAAATGTTTGGATTTTTGCGATTATTTTTTAAGAGGGGTTGCTGAATATCAAAAGCTTATTACACGGAATCCCATTTTTTTAGAACGAGTTGAGGGCGTAGGCATTATTGGAGGAGAAGAAGCACTAAATTGGGGTTTATCAGGACCAATGCTACGAGCTTCCGGAATACAATGGGACCTTCGTAAAGTTGATCATTATGAGTGTTATGACGAATTTGATTGGGAGGTTCAATGGCAAAAAGAAGGGGATTCATTAGCTCGTTATTTAGTACGAATCAGTGAAATGACAGAATCCATAAAAATTATCCAACAGGCTCTGGAAGGAATTCCAGGGGGGCCCTTTGAGAATTTAGAAATCCGACGCTTTGATAGAATAAAAGATACTGAATGGAATGATTTTGAATATCGATTTATTAGTAAAAAACCTTCTCCAACTTTTGAATTGTCCAAACAAGAACTTTATGTAAGAGTCGAAGCACCAAAAGGAGAATTGGGAATTTTTCTAATAGGAGATCAGAGTGTTTTTCCTTGGAGATGGAAAATTCGCCCACCGGGTTTTATCAACTTGCAAATTCTGCCTCGAAATACTTATCAAAAAACTGGAAAATAAAGACCTAATAAAAAGATTGATACACAAGATAAATAGAAGAAAAGAT